CGCGCTTGAAGAAAAAAACCTAGGGCGTATCGCTCAAATTATTGGCCCGGTATTGGATGTTGTTTTTCCCCCCGGCAAAATGCCTAATATTTATAATGCTTTAGTAGTTAAGGGTCGAGATACTGTCGGTCCACAAATTAATGTTACTTGCGAGGTACAACAATTATTAGGAAATAATCGAGTTAGAGCTGTCGCTATGAGTGCTACAGATGGGCTGATGAGAGGGATGGAAGTGATTGACACGGGAACTCCTCTAAGTGTTCCAGTCGGAGGAGCTACTCTTGGACGAATTTTCAATGTTCTTGGGGAGCCTGTTGATAATTTAGGTCCCGTAGATACTCGCACAACATCTCCTATTCATAGATCTGCGCCTGCCTTTATACAGTTAGATACAAAATTATCAATCTTTGAAACAGGAATTAAAGTAGTAGATCTTTTAGCTCCCTATCGCCGTGGAGGAAAAATAGGGTTATTTGGAGGAGCTGGAGTAGGTAAAACAGTACTCATCATGGAATTGATCAACAACATTGCCAAAGCTCATGGAGGCGTATCCGTATTTGGCGGAGTAGGCGAACGTACTCGTGAAGGAAATGATCTCTACATGGAAATGAAAGAATCTGGAGTGATTAATGAAAAAAATATTGCAGAATCAAAAGTGGCTCTAGTCTATGGTCAAATGAATGAACCCCCGGGAGCTCGTATGAGAGTTGGTTTGACTGCCCTAACCATGGCAGAATATTTCCGGGATGTTAATGAGCAAGACGTACTTTTATTCATCGACAATATCTTTCGTTTCGTCCAAGCAGGATCAGAAGTATCCGCCTTATTAGGGAGAATGCCTTCTGCAGTAGGTTATCAACCTACACTTAGTACAGAAATGGGTTCTTTGCAAGAAAGAATTACTTCTACCAAAGAGGGATCCATAACTTCGATCCAAGCAGTTTATGTACCTGCGGACGATTTGACCGACCCTGCTCCTGCCGCGACATTTGCACATTTAGATGCTACTACCGTACTATCCAGAGGATTAGCTGCCAAAGGTATTTATCCGGCAGTGGATCCTTTAGATTCCACGTCAACTATGTTACAACCTCGGATTGTTGGCGAGGAACATTATGAAATTGCGCAAAGAGTTAAGCAAACTTCACAACGTTACAAAGAACTTCAAGACATTATAGCTATCCTTGGGTTGGACGAATTATCCGAGGAGGACCGTTTAACTGTAGCAAGAGCACGAAAAATTGAGCGTTTTTTGTCACAACCCTTCTTCGTGGCAGAAGTATTTACTGGTTCTCCAGGTAAATATGTTGCTCTCGCAGAAACAATTAAGGGGTTTCAATTGATTCTTTCCGGAGAATTAGATGGTCTTCCCGAGCAGGCCTTTTATTTGGTGGGTAACATTGATGAAGCTACCGCGAAAGCTATGAACTTAGAAGGGGAGAGCAATTTGAAGAAATGACCTTAAATCTTTGTGTACTGACTCCTAATCGAATTATTTTGGATTCAGAAGTGAAAGAAATCATTTTATCTACTAATAGTGGCCAAATTGGTGTATTACCAAACCATGCCCCTATTGCTACAGCTGTAGATATCGGTCTTTTGAGAATACGCCTCAATGACCAATGGTTAACTGTGGCTCTGATGGGCGGTTTCGCTAGGATAGGTAATAATGAGATCACTATTTTAGGAAATGATGCAGAGATGAGTACTGACATTGATCCGCAAGAAGCTCAACAAGCTCTTAAAATAGCTGAAGCTAACTTAAGTAGAGCTGAAGGTAAGAAACAGACAATTGAGGCGAATCTAGCTCTCAGGCGGGCTAGGACACGAGTAGAGGCTATCAATAATATTTTCAATAAATAAAAATAATCAATCAAAAGAAGTTTTTTATCTTTAGAAGTGGAAGTTATTTATTATACTATACATACCCCATGTTAAATTCTGCTAATTGAAATGGAATAAAGTTAAAGTCTAATCTGATACAACTAAAAGAAAAAGTATGGTAGAAAAACTTATTAGATACCATTGACTCCGGTATCTAATGAGTTCTACCTACTATTGGATTTGAACCAATGACTCCCGCCGTATGAAAGCAATACTCTAACCACTGAGTTAAGTAGGTTATTTATCACCAAAAAGGATCCATTACTTGGGGAATTATAGATGAAATATTATTTATAAGCAATACCAATCTCCTTTAGTCATAGAACTATCCTGTGGCTGTGGGATCATGGAATATCCAATCCATCTTGACAAGAAATTATCTATATGTTAAGATATCTATGAACAAGGGCTATAGCTCAGTTAGGTAGAGCACCTCGTTTACACATGCGCCAATGCTTTTCAAGGGAGCCAATTATGCAATGAACATAATTTATCTTATTGAGAAATCGATGTCTTACTCCATAAATTAAACTCGAGAGAACAAAAGAACAATAGCATGACAAATTTTTGGTTCGGTCTGATTCAGGTACGAATTCAGATGCCAAATAGAATCCTT